AATCATAAGTTTCATATTCAGCGCAGTATTCATATTGGAAATTTTGATAAAGGAATCCTTTATCAAGCGGACTCTACGGCAACGTCAGAAATACCTACTGAACCTTTTTTTAAATACAAAAGTTCAGTCTTTTCTAACGAATTGATAAATTAGGCAGTTTTTCTTTGTACAAAATAGCACTATAGTAGGCTAATCTTCATAAAATTTTTCGTAAATGTGAAATATTTAATACAAATAATACACATAATAATACACACAAAGAGGGGAGAGATAAAAAAGATGCAGGGTCGTTTGTCGGCTTGGTTAGTCAAGCACGGGCTAAGTCATAGATCTTTGGGTTTTGATTACCAAGGCACAGAGACTTTACAAATAAAGCCACAGGATTGGTATTCCATTGCTGTTATTTTATATGTATATGGTTACAATTATCTACGCTCACAATGCGCCTACGATGTAGCGCCCGGCGGGCTATTAGCTAGTGTCTATCATCTTACGAGAATAGAATATGGTGTAGATCAACCAGAAGAGGTATGCATAAAAGTATTTGTCTCAAGAAAGAATCCTAGGATTCCGTCTGTCTTCTGGGTTTGGAAAAGTGTGGATTTTCAAGAACGAGAATCCTATGATATGTTGGGAATCTTTTATGAAACTCATCCACGCCTTAAACGTATCTTAATGCCGGAAAGTTGGATAGGCTGGCCTTTACGCAAGGATTATATTGCCCCCAATTTTTATGAAATACAAGATGCTCATTGAATGATAAGAAACAAATTTCCACTTCTTTGGTTATTGGTTAATAGGCTAACAAAAAAAGATAATACAATTAGAGATTCAGTACGATTCTCGTATCCCGTTTAATTTATTTGATATTTATTTCAGATGATACGACGAATGAACAAAACTTAAATAACTTAGAATAAGAGAAACGAAGAAATCGAATATGAAAACTGATCTAAAGAACTGAAGGAGTATTGAATTCTAGTTATTTCTATCTCCTGTCTATTTCAGATATTTGACTTTGGAGTCTCTTAACCAACCAATTTAACCTTTTGCTATGAAGTATTAACATTCTTTTTAAAGGATAGGAGAAATGAAATAGAATCTAAATTTTTAGATACTTTAATCTGAAAAAATCTACCCATCTATAAAACTATAAAATAGAAAATAGATGGGGTGGGTATATCTCGTCGTAGTGGATAAAGGTATTATTATAATTGAAACTCTAAATGAATAGGAATGTGTATTCACAATTCATTTATAGAAGAGAAAGTCACGCAAATGAATCATGTGCCGTTGCCATGCCAGGAACCAGATTTGAACTGGTGACACGAGGATTTTCAGTCCTCTGCTCTACCAGCTGAGCTATCCCGACCCGTCCCAATGTAACATCCTGATTTTACTCAAAAAAGGGGACCGTGTCAATTAAAAAAAGGAAAGGGAACTCCCAAGTCTTATTTAGGTACTGAAATTGTTTGGCTTGTATCTTAAAAAAGAGGACTTTGGTAGAGTAATTATATAGATTATAAATTATTCAAATGGGGATTTCTTGCTCAAACACGTTCATTTTTATGTATATCATATAGATGTGATAAGAATAAGGACACTTTCGCCCCGATCGCTTCTAAGATAATATCGTGAGTGCATAAAGCATTTTGAACGGAAAAAAAATACAAAAAGGAGATAGGTAAATAGATAGTTGGGGAGTCAAATAGTCTATTTGGGGATAGAGGGACTTGAACCCTCACGATTTTAAAAGTCGACGGATTTTCCTCTTAACTATAAATTTCATTGTTGCCGGCATTGACATGTAGAATGGGACTCTATCTTTATTCTTGTCCGATTAATCAGTTCGTAAAAAGATCTATCAGACTATGGAGTGAATCATTTGATAAATGAATATTCAATTCTTTCTTAAACGTGGAATATTTTAACAACAATTACAATTCTATATTTTTTCTATGAAAAAGTATAGATTCATTAGGGCTGTCATTACTCATTTAATAGACTATTCACTACGTATGGATAGTATATACGTTATACGTTTATCCTTCACTTAACTACTTGTATTTTCTGAATTTTTGATAGAAAGAATTCTCGACTAACGCAGCCAACTCCATTTGTTAGAACAGCTTCCATTGAGTCTCTGCACCTATCCCCCCTTTCACTTTGTTTTCGGAAAATAGGATTTGGCTCAGGATTGCCCCTTTTTATTAATTCCAGGGTTTCTCTGAATTTGAAAGTTCTCACTCAGCAGGTTTCCATACCAAGGCCCAATCCAATTAAGTCCGTAGCGTCTACCAATTTCGCCATATCCCCCTTCGTTTTGTGTTGAGATTAAAATTTCATTCCGATGTTGTTTCTTTTTTTCTTTCGTTTCTACTGAAATCATTGAATTCAATTGAATTCATTAGATATCAGATTCCTATCTCGAAAAAATATTTTCGTTTATTTCTTACCTACCTTCTATAGGACTATAGGGAACCCTGGTTGGATTTGGTCC